GCTAATGTAGCTTAAACCTAAAGCATGGCACTGAAGATGCCAAGATGATCTATAAAAAGTTCCAATGGCACAAAAGCTTGGTCCTGACTTTAATATCATCTCATGCTCAATTTACACATGCAAGTACCCGCACCCCCGTGAGAATGCCCTCATATCCTCAAATGAGGAGAAGGAGCTGGCATCAGGCACACTAAAAGTAGCCCAAAACGCCTTGCTAAGCCACACCCCCAAGGGAACTCAGCAGTGATAAAAATTAAGCCATGAGCGTAAGCTTGACTTAGTTAGAGCATCAAAGAGCCGGTAAAACTCGTGCCAGCCACCGCGGTTATACGAGTGTGCTCAAGACGATATACAACGGCGTAAAGCGTGATTAGAGACATAACAAAACTAAAGTTAAACACCCCCTAAACTGTTATACGTTAATGGGACGAGGAGAACCCACAACGAAAGTAGCTTTAACAACTTCTTGAACTCACGACCGTTGAGAAACAAACTGGGATTAGATACCCCACTATGCTCAACCGTAAACAATGATGTTTTAATACAAAAACCTCCGCCAGGGGACTACGAGCAGAAGCTTAAAACCCAAAGGACTTGGCGGTGCCTCAAACCCACCTAGAGGAGCCTGTCCTAAAACCGATAATCCACGTTAAACCTCACCCTCCCTTGTCAATCCAGCCTATATACCGCCGTCGCCAGCTTACCTTCTGAGAGAACAATAGTAAGCCCAATGAGTATTACTCAAAACGTCAGGTCGAGGTGTAGCCAATGGAAGGGGAAGAGATGGGCTACATTTTCTGACTCAGAATATACACGAATGATGCCATGAAAAAGCAGTACTAAAGGTGGATTTAGCAGTAAATAAAAACAGAACATTTTTTTGAAACAGGCTCTGAGGCGCGTACACACCGCCCGTCGCTCTCCTCGAAAACCAATAAAAATATATATAAATACACAATAAAACAAAGAGGAGGTAAGTCGTAACATGGTAAGTGTACCGGAAGGTGCACTTGGTTAAAATAGAACATGGCTAAACACAGACCAAAGCATCTCCCTTACACCGAGAAGATATTCGTGCAAATCGAATTGTTCTAAGCAAAACAACTAGCCTTACCACACAACAAACACAACATATTGTACAAACACTGACGCCCAAACTAAACCATTCTCCCCCCTAAGTATAGGCGATAGAAAGGGAAAATAGAGCTATAAAAATAGTACCGCAAGGGAAAGTTGAAAGAGAAATGAAATAAACCATAATAAGCAACAAAAAGCAGAGGTTAACCCTCGTACCTTTTGCATCATGATTTAACAAGTACCCCTCAGGCAAAGAGAACTTTAGTCTGAAACCCCGAAACCAGACGAGCTACTTCGAGGCAGTTTTACGGAACCAACCCGTCTCTGTGGCAAAAGAGTGGGAAGACCCCCAAGTAGAGGTGACAAGCCTAACGAGCCTGGTGATAGCTGGTTGCTTAAGAAAAGAATATTAGTTCAGCCCTAAATCCTACTGAAAACCCAACAAACAACGGATTAAAGTAACAATTAGGAGTTAGTCAACAGGGGTACAGCCCTTTTGAAAAAGAACACAACCTTATGCAGGAGGCCAAGGATCACACACCAAAAAGAACTCTGCCCCCGTGGGCCTAAAAGCAGCCACCCAAAAAGAAAGCGTTAAAGCTCAGACAGACCCAATCTGACAATACAGATAATAATATCCAAACCCCCTAACCATATTAAGCCGCCCTATGTTAACCATAGAAGTGATAATGTTAAAATTAGTAATAAGAGAGCACAGCCTCTCTCCTAGCACAAGTGTAGACCAGACCGGACCCCCCACTGGCACCTAAACAGACCGACAAATGAAGGAAAAACAACAGCACACACTAAACAAGAAAACGATGTACAACAAACTGTTAACCCAACACAGGAGTGCTACAGGGAAAGACTTAAAGGAGAAGAAGGAACTCGGCAAACACAAACCCCGCCTGTTTACCAAAAACATCGCCTCTTGCCAACCAATAGAAGTATTAGAGGTCCCGCCTGCCCTGTGACCACAGTGTTTAACGGCCGCGGTATCCTGACCGTGCGAAGGTAGCGTAATCACTTGTCTTTTAAATGAAGACCTGTATGAATGGCATAACGAGGGTTTAACTGTCTCCTTCCCCAGGTCAATGAAATTGATCTGTCCGTGCAGAAGCGGACATACTAACATAAGACGAGAAGACCCTATGGAGCTTTAGGCAAAAGACCATGCATGTAAAGAAAACACAACAATCAAGAGAACTTAAAAGTAGTCAAAACCAAAGTACAAATGGTCCAAATGCCTTCGGTTGGGGCGACCATGGGGGAAAACAAAGCCCCCAAGTGGAAAGGAAAAAATCCTAAACCAAGAAAGACATTTCTAAGCAACAGAACATCTGACCATCAATGATCCAGACAAATAAGTCTGATCAACGAACCGAGTTACCCTAGGGATAACAGCGCAATCCTTTCCCAGAGTCCATATCGACGAAAGGGTTTACGACCTCGATGTTGGATCAGGACATCCTAATGGTGCAGAAGCTATTAAGGGTTCGTTTGTTCAACGATTAACAGTCCTACGTGATCTGAGTTCAGACCGGAGTAATCCAGGTCGGTTTCTATCTATGATTACTACTTCTTCCCAGTACGAAAGGACCGGAAAAAGGGGGCCAATATTAAAAACAAGCCCCACCTCTACCTATTGAAAACAAATAAAATAGACAAAGAGAAGTATACCAAGACCAAAAATCATGGCACGCTAAGGTGGCAGAGCCCGGTAATTGCAAAAGGCCTAAGCCCTTTCCACCAGAGGTTCAAGTCCTCTCCTAAGCTATGAACACCCTCCTGATGTATATTATCAACCCTCTAGCCTACATCATCCCCGTGCTACTAGCCGTAGCATTCCTTACCCTACTAGAACGTAAAATACTAGGATATATACAACTACGAAAAGGTCCAAACATTGTAGGCCCCTATGGCCTGCTGCAGCCCGTAGCTGATGGAATCAAACTATTTATCAAAGAACCAGTCCGACCATCCACCTCCTCCCCAGTCCTATTTCTAGTCGCCCCCACCATAGCCCTCACCCTGGCCCTGACCATATGAGCCCCAATACCCATACCGTACCCAATTATTGAGATAAACCTAGGATTATTATTTGTCCTAGCCCTTTCAAGCCTAGCAGTCTACTCCATCCTTGGGTCAGGCTGGGCCTCAAACTCAAAATATGCCCTAATCGGGGCCCTACGAGCAGTAGCCCAAACCATCTCATATGAAGTAAGCCTCGGCCTCATCCTACTTTCAATTGTCATCATGGCAGGAGGCTTTGATCTAAAAACATTCAACACCGCCCAACAAACAACTTGAATAGTCTGCCCGGCCCTCCCCCTAGCAGCCATATGGTACGTCTCCACTCTAGCAGAAACGAACCGAGCCCCCTTCGACCTGACAGAAGGGGAATCAGAGTTAGTCTCAGGGTTTAATGTAGAATATGCAGCAGGCCCATTCGCCCTGTTCTTCCTAGCAGAGTACTCCAACATCCTACTAATAAATACACTATCAACTATTTTATTCTTAGGGGCCCTACACAGCCCATTTATCCCAGAACTGACTACCATTAACTTAATAATAAAAGTTGCCATCTTGTCGACCCTCTTCCTTTGAGTGCGGGCCTCCTACCCACGTTTCCGATATGACCAACTAATACACCTAGTATGAAAAAGTTTCCTTCCAATAGCCCTCGCCCTAATTATGTGAAATCTTGGCCTAATAACAGCCCTAGCCAGCCTTCCACCAATATAAACCCAAGGAAATGTGCCTGAAAGATAAAGGATCACTTTGATAGAGTGAATAATGAGAGTTAAAATCCCCCCATTTCCTTAGAAAGAAAGGACTCGAACCTATCCACAGGAGATCAAAACCCCTGGTGCTCCCACTACACCACTTTCTAGTAAAGTCAGCTAATTAAGCTCTCGGGCCCATACCCCGAACATGTTGGTTAAACCCCTTCCTTTACTAATGAACCCCCTAGCACTAACCATTATAATCATAAGCTTGGGCCTAGGAACAACAATTACCTTTATAAGCTCACACTGACTCCTAGCATGAATAGGCCTAGAAATCAACACCCTTGCCATCATCCCATTAATATCTAAACACCACCACCCACGAGCTGTAGAAGCATCCACAAAATACTTCCTCACACAAGCCACCGCAGCAGCACTAATCCTTTTCTCCGCAACATCAAACGCCTGAATTACAGGAATATGAGAAATTCAACAAATAACTAACCAAACCACTATCTCAATCATAACCCTTGCCCTAGGACTAAAGCTAGGCATCGCACCAATGCACTTCTGATTGCCAGAAGTCCTACAAGGACTGGACCTTACTACAGGGCTCATTCTCTCAACTTGACAAAAACTGGCACCGATGGCATTAATCTATCAACTGTCACAAAGTGCAAACCAAGAAATACTGACCCTCTTAGGATTAATCTCAGTACTAGTAGGGGGATGAGGAGGCCTGAACCAAACACAGCTACGAAAAATCCTAGCATACTCATCAATCGCACATATAGGCTGAATAATTGTCATCCTAAAATATTCACCAAGCCTAATAATAATAAACCTGACAATTTACCTAATCATAACGTCCGCCGCCTTCATGACACTCAACGCCATACCCGCAACAAAAATTAATACCATGGCCCTAACATGAACAAAGACCCCAATTATTATAATTTTAACAACAATGGTTCTCCTCTCATTAGGGGGCCTCCCACCACTAACGGGGTTCATACCAAAATGATTAATTATTCAAGAACTTACAAAACAAGGACTACCGCTCACCGCCACAGTAATGGCAATAGCAGCCCTACTAAGCCTATTCTTTTACCTACGACTATGCTACGCCGCATCACTAACCGTGTTTCCAAATACAAACAACACTAAAACGCCATGACGGACCACACCAATAAAGAAAACCCTGCCACTGTCAATCATAACAATTATGGCAACAATAATACTCCCAATTACCCCAGCGGTAATAGCAATAACAATATAGGGACTTAGGATGAAACAGACCGAAAGCCTTCAAAGCTTTAAGCAGGAGTGAAAATCTCCTAGTCCCTGATAAGACCTGCAAGACTCTATCTCACATATTCTGAATGCAACTCAAACGCTTTAATTAAGCTAAGGCCTTAATAGATGAGAGGGCCTCGATCCCACAAAAACTTAGTTAACAGCTAAGCGCCCCAGCCAGCGAGCATTCATCTACCCGCCCCAGAGGGACGAGGCGGGGCGATTTAAGGATCCGGCAGGCCTTCGCCTGCATCATCAGATTTGCAATCTGATATGTTATACACCACAGAGCCTGATAAAAAGAGGAGTTAAACCCCTATTTATGGGTCTACAGCCCACCGCTTTACACTCAGCCATTTTACCTGTGGCAATCACCCGTTGATTTTTCTCTACGAACCATAAAGACATTGGTACCCTGTATTTAGTATTCGGTGCTTGAGCTGGTATAGTGGGCACGGCCCTAAGCCTGCTAATCCGAGCCGAGCTAAGTCAACCAGGAGCCCTTCTTGGAGACGACCAGATTTATAATGTTATCGTTACAGCACATGCCTTCGTAATAATTTTCTTTATAGTAATACCAGTCATGATCGGCGGCTTTGGAAACTGACTCGTACCCTTAATAATTGGAGCCCCCGACATAGCATTCCCCCGAATAAACAACATGAGCTTTTGACTTCTCCCCCCCTCCTTTCTTCTTCTTCTTGCATCTTCTGGGGTTGAAGCCGGAGCGGGAACAGGATGGACTGTCTACCCCCCATTGGCCGGAAACCTGGCCCACGCAGGAGCATCAGTCGATTTAACCATCTTCTCCCTCCATTTGGCTGGAGTTTCCTCTATTCTTGGGGCCATCAACTTTATTACTACAATCATTAACATAAAGCCCCCAGCCATTACGCAGTACCAAACCCCACTGTTCGTCTGAGCCGTATTAATTACGGCTGTCCTTCTTCTCCTATCATTGCCAGTTCTAGCCGCCGGCATCACCATGCTGCTAACAGACCGAAACCTAAATACAACGTTCTTTGACCCAGCCGGAGGCGGAGACCCAATTCTTTACCAGCACTTGTTCTGATTCTTCGGACACCCAGAGGTATATATTTTAATTATTCCAGGGTTCGGAATGATCTCCCATATCGTCGCCTACTATGCAGGCAAAAAAGAACCTTTTGGCTATATAGGTATAGTATGAGCAATAATAGCCATTGGACTACTAGGCTTTATTGTCTGAGCCCACCACATGTTTACAGTCGGAATAGATGTAGACACCCGTGCCTACTTTACATCTGCCACAATGATCATTGCAATCCCTACTGGGGTAAAGGTCTTTAGCTGGTTGGCCACTCTCCACGGAGGCTCTATTAAATGAGAAACCCCAATACTATGAGCACTTGGATTCATTTTTCTTTTTACAGTAGGAGGGCTTACTGGAATTGTACTAGCAAACTCATCCATCGACATTGTCCTACACGACACATACTATGTAGTAGCACACTTCCACTACGTTCTATCAATAGGGGCCGTATTTGCCATCATAGGGGGGTTCGTCCATTGATTCCCACTATTTGCAGGATACACCCTCCACAACACCTGAACTAAAATTCACTTCGGAGTCATGTTTGTTGGAGTTAACCTAACTTTCTTCCCACAACACTTCCTTGGGCTGGCAGGCATACCACGACGATACTCAGACTACCCAGATGCCTACACCCTGTGAAACACAATCTCATCAATCGGGTCACTAATCTCATTAACAGCAGTTGTACTATTCCTATTTATCTTATGAGAAGCATTTACTGCTAAACGAGAGGTTAAATGAGTAGAACTAACAGAATCTAACGTAGAGTGGCTACACGGATGTCCACCACCCTACCACACATTTGAAGAACCAGCCTATGTTCGAGTACATCCCGCATGAACTCGACCAACAGAAGACACACGTCTGTTCAAGAAAGGAAGGAATTGAACCCCCATCAGCCGGTTTCAAGCCAACCACATAACCACTCTGTCACTTTCTTTCAATAAGATACTAGTAATAAGAATTACACTACCTTGTCAAGGTATAGTTGTAGGTTAGAGCCCTGCGTATCTTATTATTATGGCACACCCCTCACAACTAGGTTTTCAAGACGCAGCCTCACCCCTAATAGAAGAACTACTTCATTTTCATGACCACGCACTGATAATTGTCTTCTTAATTAGCACCCTCGTACTATATATTATCGTAGTAATAGTATCCACCAAGCTCACCAACATATACATCTTAGACTCCCAGGAAATTGAAATCGTGTGAACGGTCCTACCTGCAGTTATTTTAATCCTTATTGCCCTCCCCTCATTACGAATTCTCTACCTAATAGACGAAATTAATGACCCTCACTTAACAATCAAAGCTATCGGCCACCAATGATATTGAAGCTACGAATACACCGACTATGAGGACCTGGGATTCGACTCATATATAATCCCCACCCAGGATCTCGCCCCAGGCCAATTTCGCCTACTAGAAACAGATCACCGAATAGTTGTACCGATAGAATCACCAGTACGTATCTTAGTTACAGCAGAAGATGTCCTACACTCATGGGCCGTCCCTGCCCTTGGAGTAAAAATAGATGCAGTCCCAGGACGACTTAATCAAACAGCATTCATCGCCGCTCGACCAGGGGTGTTTTACGGACAGTGCTCTGAGATTTGCGGAGCAAATCATAGCTTTATACCAATCGTAGTAGAAGCCGTACCGTTAGAGCACTTCGAAAACTGATCCTCAATAATAATAGAAGACGCATCATTAAGAAGCTAAAACAGGAATCAGCATTAGCCTTTTAAGCTAAAGATTGGTGACTACCAACCACCCTTAATGACATGCCACAATTAAACCCTGCACCTTGATTTATGATCCTGTTATTCTCATGATTAATTTTCCTAGCCATCATCCCAACGAAAGTAATAGCACACACTTTCAACAACGAGCCCAACCTACAAGCCACAAAAAAACCAAAAACAGCACCTTGAGACTGACCATGACAAACTTCTTCGACCAATTCATAAGCCCCACATATTTAGGAGTCCCCTTAATAGCCTTAGCCCTTACGCTGCCATGAGTGTTATACCCAACCCCATCTTCCCGATGACTTAATAACCGACTACTAACCCTCCAAGCCTGATTCATTAACCGCTTTACCCAACAACTACTGCTCCCTCTGAACACAGGGGGACATAAGTGGGCAGTAATGTTCACATCTCTTATACTATTTTTATTAACTATTAACCTTATAGGCCTCCTCCCCTATACATTCACCCCAACCACCCAACTATCTTTAAACATAGGGCTTGCAGTGCCATTATGACTAGCTACGGTAATTATTGGTATACGAAATCAACCAACCATCGCATTAGGGCATCTACTCCCAGAAGGCACCCCACCCCTCCTAGTCCCCATTCTAATTATTATCGAAACTATTAGCCTCTTTATCCGACCCCTGGCCCTAGGCGTTCGACTTACAGCAAACCTGACTGCAGGCCACTTATTAATCCAACTTATTGCTACTGCCGTATTTGTATTAATATCAACAATACCAACCGTAGCAATCATCACCGCAACCGTACTGTTTTTACTTACCCTGCTAGAAGTAGCAGTTGCCATGATTCAGGCCTACGTATTTGTCCTACTACTGAGCCTATATTTACAAGAAAACGTATAATGGCACACCAAGCACACGCATACCACATAGTTGACCCAAGCCCATGACCATTAACAGGCGCAGTCGCCGCCCTACTAGTGACATCAGGAACTGCTATATGATTTCACTTCCAAACAATAATCCTCTTCTCCATGGGAATAATCCTCCTTCTACTTACGATATACCAATGATGACGAGATATTATTCGAGAGGGAACATTCCAAGGACATCACACACCTCCAGTACAAAAAGGCCTACGATACGGAATAATTTTATTCATCACCTCTGAAGTCTTCTTCTTTCTAGGCTTCTTCTGGGCATTCTACCACTCAAGCCTCGCCCCAACACCAGAACTAGGCGGATGCTGGCCCCCAACAGGTATTGTAACCTTAGACCCATTTGAGGTCCCCTTGCTTAACACGGCCGTACTACTAGCCTCAGGGGTGACAGTAACTTGAGCCCACCATAGTATTATAGAAGGCGAACGAAAACAGGCAATTCAATCTTTAACACTAACAATCCTACTAGGGTTTTACTTTACATTACTACAAGCAATAGAATATTACGAGGCCCCTTTCACAATCGCTGACGGAGTATATGGGTCCACATTCTTTGTGGCCACCGGATTCCACGGGCTACACGTAATTATTGGTTCCACCTTCCTGGCAGTCTGCCTACTACGACAGGTAGAATATCATTTTACATCAGAACACCACTTTGGATTTGAAGCAGCTGCATGATACTGACACTTTGTTGATGTAGTCTGACTATTCCTGTACGTATCAATCTACTGATGAGGCTCATAATCTTTCTAGTATTAATTAATACAAGTGACTTCCAATCCCTCAATCTTGGTTAAAATCCAAGGAAAGATAATGAACCCTATCATTTCTATCTTTTTACTAGCCACAGCCATCTCATGCATCCTGATCCTTATCTCATTTATATTGCCACAAATAAACCCCGACTCAGAGAAACTATCTCCATACGAGTGCGGGTTCGACCCCCTCGGGTCCGCCCGACTCCCCTTCTCAATACGATTTTTCCTGGTGGCTATCCTATTTTTACTGTTTGACCTAGAGATTGCACTTCTACTACCCCTACCCTGAGCCGACCAGCTCCCAGAAATCACACAAACCTTTTTCTGAGCAATGTCAATTATTATCTTACTGACCCTCGGACTAATCTATGAGTGAATCCAAGGAGGCTTAGAGTGAGCTGAATAGATGATTAGTCTAATGAAAGACCGCCGATTTCGACTCAGCAGAATATGGTTCAAATCCATAATCATCTTATGGCCCCTGTACAAACAATCTTTTCAATAATATTTATTATAGGGTTCTCAGGTCTAGCCCTTCAACGAAAACATCTACTATCTGCACTACTATGTCTAGAATCAATAATACTGGCTATTTACATTATTATAGCCCTATGATCATTTAATACAGGGTCCAGCATATTTTCACTGGGCCCAATAGTGCTACTGACATTCGCAGCATGCGAGGCCGGCATGGGCCTCGCACTTCTTGTTGCCACCTCCCGAACACACGGAACTGACCTATTAAAAAATCTAAACCTCTTACAATGTTAAAAGTACTAATCCCCACAATCATATTAATCCCCACCACATGAATAGTTAACAAAAAATGACTGTGGACAACAAGCACCTATCAGAGCACTCTAATCAGCATTATTAGTCTAACATGACTAAAGTGGGACTCTGAAACAGGCTGGTCCTCATCAAACCTTTACATCGCAACAGACCCCTTATCAACACCATTACTTGTCTTATCGTGCTGGCTCTTACCCCTCATAATCCTAGCAAGCCAGAACCACATAATTATAGAACCACTCAACCGACAGCGGTCCTACATTACCCTATTAATCTCCCTACAAGTTTTCTTAACCCTAGCGTTCGGGGCAACAGAAATCATCATATTCTACGTCATATTTGAAGCCACCCTAATTCCCACCCTAGTAATTATTACCCGATGAGGCAACCAGGCAGAACGACTGAACGCAGGAGTATATTTTCTGTTTTACACCCTGGCAGGGTCACTACCCCTCCTGGTCGCACTACTAATTTTACAAAAAGACCTAGGCACCCTCTCATTACTAACAACTCAATACACCAAGCCCCTGGCCCTAAACGCCTGAGGAGATAAGATTTGATGGGCGGGATGTATTCTGGCGTTCCTGGTAAAAATACCACTATATGGTGTACATCTTTGATTACCAAAAGCACACGTAGAGGCCCCCGTTGCCGGCTCAATAGTCCTGGCCGCCGTCCTACTAAAGCTTGGGGGATATGGTATGATACGAATATTAGTTATTCTTAACCCACTAACAAAAGAACTAGCCTACCCATTCATTATCCTGGCGCTGTGAGGAATTATTATAACAGGCTCCATCTGCTTACGACAAACAGACCTAAAATCCATAATTGCCTACTCCTCAGTCAGCCACATAGGTCTAGTAGTAAGTGGGATCATAATCCAAACACCTTGGGGATTTACAGGCGCAATTATCTTAATGATTGCCCACGGATTGGTATCCTCAGCCTTATTCTGCTTGGCCAACACCAACTATGAACGAACACACAGCCGCACCCTTCTCCTAGCCCGAGGAATACAAGTGGTTCTCCCCCTTATGGCCGCCTGATGATTTATCGCAAATCTAGCCAATATAGCATTACCCCCACTACCCAACCTCATAGGAGAACTGATAATTATTACATCAATATTCAACTGATCCCACTGATCAATTATTTTAACCGGATTAGGCACCCTCATCACAGCAGGGTATTCACTATATATATTTTTAATAACACAACGAGGAAAACCCCCAAACCACATTATTGGCCTAGACCCTTCACACTCACGAGAACACCTTCTAATTACAATACACCTCATCCCAGTCCTACTCCTGGTGCTCAAACCCGAACTTATATGAGGATGATGTCTCTGCAAACATAGTTTAACAAAAACATTAGATTGTGATTCTAAAAATAGGAGATAAAACCCCCTTGTTTGCCGAGAGGGAAAAGATCAAACTGAAAGATTGCTAGTCTTACAGCCCCGTGGTTTAAGTCCACGGCCCGCTCGGCCCCTAAAGGATAACAGCTCATCCGTTGGTCTTAGGAACCAAAAACTCTTGGTGCAAATCCAAGTAGTGGCTATGCACAACACAATGGTACTAAACACAAGTCTCCTGACTGTAATTATGCTTTTAACCTATCCTCTTTTAATGACGCTACACCCAGCGCCCCTAAAAAAGACATGAGCACTCACACACGTAAAAACCGCCGTCCAAATGGCATTTTATACCAGCCTGGTCCCCTTATTTATCTTCTTAGACCAAGGAGTAGAAGTAATCTCAACAAACTGACAATGGGCCAATACAATGACATTTGACCTAAATACAAGCTTTAAATTCGACCAGTATTCTATTATTTTTACCCCAATCGCCCTATACGTGACATGATCAATCCTAGAATTTGCCTCATGATACATACACGCAGACCCCAACATAAACCAATTTTTCAAGTATCTCTTAATGTTCCTAGTAGCAATAATTATTCTAGTGACCGCCAACAATATATTTCAACTTTTCATTGGCTGAGAAGGAGTAGGAATTATATCTTTCCTACTAATCGGCTGATGGCACGGCCGAGCAGATGCAAATACCGCAGCACTACAAGCTGTCATCTATAACCGAGTCGGAGACATTGGACTAATCCTAAGCATGGCCTGAATTGCAACAAACATAAACACCTGAGAAATACAACAAATATTTACACTATCAAAAGATATAGACCTAACCCTGGCATCAATAGGCTTAGTCCTGGCTGCAACCGGAAAATCCGCCCAATTTGGACTACACCCATGACTCCCGGCAGCCATGGAGGGCCCTACGCCAGTCTCTGCCCTGTTGCACTCGAGCACGATGGTCGTCGCAGGAATCTTCCTACTGATTCGACTACACCCTTTAATTGAAAATAACCAACTAGTCTTAACAACATGCCTATGTCTAGGAGCCATTACAACACTATTTACCGCCACATGTGCGCTCACCCAAAACGACATCAAAAAAATTGTAGCCTTCTCCACATCTAGTCAACTCGGACTAATAATAGTCACTATTGGCCTAAACCAGCCACAGCTAGCCTTCCTACACATCTGCACCCACGCATTTTTTAAGGCCATACTGTTCTTGTGCTCAGGATTAATCATCCACAGCCTAAATGATGAGCAAGACATTCGAAAAATGGGAGGAATCCACAAGACCCTGCCACTCACATCCTCATGTATAACAATTGGGAGCCTAGCTCTGACAGGCACCCCATTTTTGGCAGGGTTTTTCTCCAAAGATGCAATCATTGAAGCTATGAACACCTCACATTTAAACGCCTGAGCCCTCACCCTCACCCTCATTGCTACCTCATTCACAGCAGTATACAGCTTCCGTATTATTTTCTTTGCCTCAATAGGACACCCCCGATTCTCCCCCATCCAACCAATCAACGAAAACGACCCCGCAGCTGTAAACCCAATTAAACGGCTAGCCTGGGGCAGTCTAGTAGCAGGACTCCTAATTACCTCAAACTTCCCACCCAACAAAACCCAAATCATGACTATACCACTAGAAATCAAAATCAGTGCCCTACTGGTCACCATTGCTGGCCTCATTATCGCCGCAGAACTTGCCGGACTTACTAATAAACAATTTAAGATTAACCCAAAAATAACTACCCACAACTTCTCAAACATATTTGCCTACTTCCCAATAATTATTCATCGTATAGCACCAAAAATCAATCTAGCCCTAGGACAAAAAGCAGCCACCCAAATGGCAGACCAAACATGGCTCGAAAAAATTGGCCCAAAAGGAGTAACAAATGCTCAAACTCCCATAATCAAAATTATTAATAATTCCCAACAAGGACTAATTAAATCCTACCTAACAATGTTCCTAATTACAAATGTAATCATAATATTAATATTTATTGTACTTTAAACTGCCCGCAAGGAACCACTGCTTCGACCACGAGTTAGCTCAAGAATGGCAAAAAGAGTCAGCAAAAGAACCCACCCACAAATAATAAGCATTCCTCCACCCAAATTATACATATAAGACACACCACTAAAATCCCCACGAAGCACTGAAAGACTATTATATTCATCAACAATGCCGCACCCCTCAAACAGCTCATCATAGCATCAACCAACTCCAAGAGCACCCAATAATACATACAACAACACAAGCCCAAAGACGGACCAATTACCCCAAGACTCTGGGTACGGCTCTGCGGCTAAAGCCGCAGAATAAGCAAAAACTACCAACATCCCTCCCAAATAAATTAAAAACAAAACTAAAGAAATAAAAGAACCGCCAAAATCCGCTAAAACCCCACAACCCCCTGCAGCAGCCAACACCAACCCAAGAGCCCCATAATAGGGGGCCGGATTAGAAGCCACACACAAAAACCCAACAACCACCATGCTCAGAAAAGAAAAAACGAAATAACTCATGATTTTCACCTGGACTCTAACCAAGACTAATGATATGAAAAACCACCGTTGTAATTCAACTATGAAAACCATTAATGGCAAGCCTTCGAAAAACCCACCCAATACTAAAAATTGCTAATGACGCCCTAGTGGATCTCCCCACCCCCTCCAACATTTCTGCATGATGAAACTTTGGATCCCTCTTAGGACTATGTCTAATTGCACAAATCCTAACAGGCCTTTTCCTGGCCATGCACTACACATCCGACATCTCCACAGCATTCTCTTCAGTAGCCCACATCTGCCGAGACGTCAACTACGGCTGACTAATCCGAAACCTGCACGCAAACGGAGCCTCCTTCTTCTTCATCTGTCTATACTTACACATTGCCCGAGGCCTATACTACGGATCCTACCTCTATAAAGAAACCTGAAACATCGGGGTAGTCCTATTCCTACTAGTTATGATAACTGCATTCGTAGGTTACGTACTCCCGTGAGGACAAATGTCATTCTGAGGAGCTACAGTAATTACAAACCTACTATCTGCAGTCCCCTATGTCGGTGATATATTAGTACAATGGATCTGAGGGGGTTTCTCGGTAGACAATGCTACCCTAACCCGATTCTTTGCATTCCACTTTCTCCTCCCATTTGTGGTAGCTGGAGCTACAATAATTCACCTACTATTCCTCCATGAAACAGGATCAAACAACCCAATCGGCCTCAACTCTGACGCAGACAAAATCCCATTCCACCCCTACTTCTCGTACAAAGACCTTCTCGGATTTATTATTATACTGACAGCACTAACACTACTAGCACTATTTTACCCAAACCTGCTAGGAGACCCAGACAACTTTACCCCAGCAAACCCGATAGTCACCCCACCTCACATTAAACCGGAATGATACTTTCTATTTGCATACGCAATCCTACGATCCATCCCAAATAAACTAGGAGGAGTTCTAGCCCTACTATCATCTATTCTAGTACTAATAATTGTACCAATCCTGCACACCTCTAAACAACGAGGTCTTACATTCCGACCCGCCTCCCAACTTCTATTCTGAATACTTGTGGCCGATATATTCGTACTAACTTGAATTGGGGGCATGCCAGTAGAACACCCCTTCATCATCATCGGACAAGTAGCCTCAGTACTGTACTTTTCACTATTCCTAATTCTAAACCCCCTAGCAGGATGATTAGAAAACAAGATACTTAAATGATAATAGCCCTAGTAGCTTAACTACAAAGCACTGGTTTTGTAATCCAGAGACTGAAGATTAGAATTCTTCCTAGTGCTAGATCAGAGAGGGAAGATTCTAACTCCCATCCTCAACCCCCAAAGCTGAGATCATAAACTAGACCACCCTCTGAAACACACTATATTATCTTCCACCAAACGGGTATGTATTATAATACATTATATGTATTATACAACATACATGTATGTATTAGTACATTATATGTATTATCTTACATTGAACTATGGATACCTACCATAAACAGATTTACCACCATAAGTTCTGCATAAGTAGATAATATGTTTTATTTTATGCGTTCTTTCAACCAGTAGAAGAAATTTGATTATTTAATATTTAAACCAATTATTCCATCCACACTCGCCCTAAGACATACATAAAACATCTCTTTATAATCAACATGAACTCCTAAATACCGGTTAGATAGTCTATTGCTCCCCACTACCGCACCAACAACACATTCCTATGGATCCACCCAACATTAACAGAATTAAACCCAGATATGTAGTAAGAAACCACCAACCAGTATAGCTCAAGTGCATTCGTTTCTTGAACGATCAGGGACAAGTATTGTGGGGGTCGCACAAAATGATCTATTACTGGCATCTGGTTCCTATTTCAGGGCCCCACATTCCATGACCCCACCCAACTTGAATTATATCTGGCATTTGATTAATGGTGGAGTACATACGACTCGTTACCCACCAAGCCGGGCATTCACTTATATGCATTTGGTTCCTTTTTTTAGGTCTCCTTTCAATGGACTTGTGGGACACCTTCTAATCTGCCCCCGAAGGTGGAACATATTTTCTTGACTTCAAGAAAAACAGTTCGTGTTATAAAGACATTACTAAAGATCCACATTAAAGGATATCAAGTGCATAAGAGATTGTAGTTCTACATTACTGAGATCTCCCCCTGCCTCCTTTTCGTCAAACCCCCCTACCCCCTTAACCCTGGAAACCTTATTATATCCTGTCAAACCCCTAAACCAGGACAAGGCCGAGTTAAAACCCCCCCACCAAATATTTTTTATTTATTATATTATTAAAAATAATATATAT